TGACACGAGGATTTTCAGTCCTCTGCTCTACCAGCTGAGCTATCCCGACCATCCCTTACGCATCATCCTCATTTTAATAGAGGACTTGGGGTGGGGCTATGTCAATTAAAAAGACGAAAGGAGGATTGCAAATACTTATCCAGGCCTTGGTGGAATTTCTTGGATCTTCAAAAAAAAAAAAAAAGACTTTGTAAGTTTCAGTACAGTACGAGTAATAAAATGAATTATTAATTATTCAAATTTAACATGGGATTCCCTTCTCAAAGATGTTCATTTGTACGTGTTTCATATAAATACCAAGGCTTGTGATAAGAAAAAAATTTTAGCTCAAATACGTTTGTAGAATTAGAATGAACGAGAAAGATAACGAATTTTAAACTGCTAACAAAAGGAGAAGATAGGATAAATAATTAGGGAATCAAATGGGCCTTTTTGGGGATTGGGGATAGAGGGACTTGAACCCTCACGATTTTTAAAGTCGACGGATTTTCCTCTTACTATAAATTTCATTGTTGTCGAAATTGACACGTAGAATGGGACTCTATCTTTATTCTCGTCCGATTAATCAATTCTTCAAAAGATCTATCAGCTTTTGATGTAGTAAATGATTTGATCAATTAATATTTGATTCTTTTTTCAACTTATAATTGATTCACAACAATTCTTTAATTTTTCATGAAAATTAAAAGAAATACGGATTTGGGTTGTCATTAATCGTTTGAAGATAGTATTTCAGTACGTATACGTATATAGGTTTATTCTTCATCCTTTCTTTTCTGGAGTGATTCCTTTACTAATGCACCGCAGCCAACTACATTTGTTAGAACAGCTTCCATTGAGTCTCTGCACCTATCCTTTTTTTTTAGCGCCTTCTGAACCCTTGTTTGTTTTCAGAAAACTGGATTTGGCTCAGGATTGCCCATTTTTAATTCCAGGGTTTCTCTGAATTTGAAAGTTATCACTTGGTAGATTTCCATACCAAGGCTCAATTCAATTAAGTCCGTAGCGTCTACCTATTTCGCCATATCCCCCTTTTGGTTTGTGATTAGGATTTCATTATGATACCCTTTTCCTTTTTATTTCATTTAAATTATGGTATGATGAAACTGTTGAATTCATTAGATAGCGGTTCTCATATTGAAAACTTTTTTCTTATACTTATATTGTATTTTGAATTTGGATTTCTTGTCTATCTTCTTTCATCTCTTTCGGAAACTCATATTTGATCCAATTAGAAAAGATTCTATTATTTCTCTATCCACAAATCAATATATAATATAGATGGATACATATCACATATTATAGTATACTTAAATACTATATTCTATATTATATATAATTATATAAATGTATAGTATTATTACACCTAATATTATAATTCTACTTAAAATATATGGATTTTCCATATATTTCCCTATTTATATCGTTTTTAGCGTACAATCTTGAATACTTGAACGGTCGATTCTTTTGTTTTCGTTTTAGCTCTTATCTTTGCGACCTAAAAATAACTAAAAGGGAATATAATATATTTAATATTATATTAATTAATTTAATATAATATTAATTAATAGCCATAACGAATCTAATGGCTATAACTAAGAATTCTTTTTTTTTTTTTTTGAATAATTAAATTTAGAATGAAATTCTTTCCAATATTATAATGTATAATCTTTTATAATGTAACATTTATAATGTAATTAATATGTATTCTATATATATATATAATACTAGAATAATATATAATTATTAGATTATAGTAATTTAATTACTAGATTCTCTTTAACTTTAAAATTCTAAATAGATTAGATAGAAAATGAAAATTTTTAATGTAAAAAAATGTAATTAAAATTAATGGTTTAGTTTATATAGTAATTTAATACTAATAAAATATTTTAATATTAAAAAAAAATAGAAAATAGAATTAGATTAGTAAAAAAAAAAAAAAGAATTTTTGAATTTAAATGATATTTGAAATTCAAAAATTCAAAGAGAATCTTACTATCTAATTAAGCGAATTAATATATTAATTGGTCGATTAATTGTTATGTTCTATAAGATTCAAATATCCCATATTTATTTGAAATTCTATTATTATTATATAGTCTTTAATAATATTAAAATAATATTTTATTTTAATATAAATTATTCTAGATTCATAGTAATTGTGAAGAGTTAAGAATGAACAGTTAATAGCTAAGATTTAAGATGCCAGTAGTTGACTAAATTCCTATGTGTGTACAATTTATGTTATGCGAGCCCGCTTAGCTCAGAGGTTAGAGCATCGCATTTGTAATGCGAGGGTCATCGGTTCGACTCCGATAGCTGGCTTTTCTCGCTATGTTTGATTTTTTTTACATAGTTGATAATACGAACTCAAAGAAATTTAAAAGGTTTCTTCCCCTTTTCCCAAAGGGAACCGATCCATTATCTTATAAGAACTTCCAATAAAAAAAAAAAATTGGAGGAGTTTGGTCTATGTAGACCAAATCAATCAAGAAAAGAATCCTTAAAATCAATTTTCTATTTTATATTCATTTTAATACGATATTATAGATATATATTATCTATAATATATTAAGTTACTATATATAATATATTAAGTTAAAACCCGGATATTGATATACAATTTATCTAAGTATTCTTTCGAATTTTTCTTTGGAATACAATAATTCAGTAAATTTCGATTAATTTATTATTTTTAATTTAAATTCTATTTTTTATTTTTATATTTATCATTTAGTTTAGTTTAATTTCATTTAGGTTTATGCAACTTCATAAGGAGTCTTTATGTCGCGTTACAGAGGGCCTCGTTTCAAAAAAATACGTCGTCTGGGGGCTTTACCGGGACTAACTAGTAAAAAGCCTAGAGCTGGAAGTGATCTTAGAAACCAATTACGCCCCGGTAAAAAATCTCAATATCGTATTCGTTTAGAAGAAAAACAAAAATTGCGCTTTCATTATGGTCTGACAGAACAACAATTACTTAAATACGTTCGTATAGCCGGAAAAGCAAAAGGGTCAACAGGTCAAGTTTTACTACAATTACTTGAAATGCGGTTAGATAACATCCTTTTTCGATTAGGTATGGCTTCAACTATTCCTCAAGCCCGGCAATTGGTTAACCATAGACATATTTTAGTTAATGGTCGTATAGTAGATATACCAAGTTATCGTTGCAAACCCCAAGATATTATTACAGTGAGAGATGAACAAAAATCTAAGTCTCTGGTTCAAAATTATCTTGATTCATCCTCCCGTGAGGAATTGCCAAAACATTTGACTCTTCACCCATTCCAATATAAAGGATCAGTCAATCAAATAATAGATAGTAAATACGTCGGTTTGAAAATAAATGAATTGCTTGTTGTAGAATATTATTCTCGTCAGACTTAAACATAACTAAAATAAGAAGGATTCAGACAATTTTGCCCTCGCCCTCCCTTTCACCTATATAAAGAAGACCCTCAGGAAGGCGTTTTATCCGGGGATTTTTTCCCACTCATGTATCGTAGATTCATGTATCATAGATTGATAGGGAGATTTTCATTCCTTGTCCATTCTTTCCAGTATAATCCATACCACAGAAATTAGGATTAGGGATAGAGAAGCCAGATGAAAGAAAGGTCTAATTGTTGGAATAATGGGGTCCGTTGTTCATTGTTATTTGATATATTGCGATCAATAACATTGGTGAATTAGGTGAAGGGTACGGAAAGAGAGGGATTCGAACCCTCGGTAAACAAAAGCCTACATAGCAGTTCCAATGCTACGCCTTCAACCACTCGGCCATCTCTCCTACATAATGATATAATGATTATGGTTCATAAACCGAATGAATAGTGATTCATATTAGGTTTTTGGATAGGTGCGTACCCTCTATTTTAACTATAAAAATGGAAAAACCTTGTCAGCCTTATTCGAGACTGGGGATAAAGATACTTTTGTAAGACAAAATATTTAAACCAATAAATATAAGATATCTATTCAAAGATATCTATTCATGTTTACAAAGAAGGCACTCCTGACTTTATTTTCGAATATTTATACCGAATTAAATCCCTGAATTGGAACGACTCTACCGATTGATCTATTTTTTTAGACTATATTTAAGTTTAATGGCTATCTTTAGATCATGATTATATTTAGTTTAGACTATTATTCTATTTTCATAAAAATTCTAAAATTACTTTCCAATTTTAGATCTTTCAACAATAACCCCTTACCCCAACTTATTACCCCATAGATTTATTCCAAATTCATGAAACGCCCCAGGAATCTTTATATTTGATTGTATAGCGTATATCCGTTATATACACAACACAAAGCGGGCGTTTATTCTATTTTTATCCATCATAGAACGATTATTCGATTCTTTTTCCTCTTTGGATCATAATTCAATCAAAACTTTTCGAATTATCCTACAGATTAGTATATAAATTCTTCAACTTTGATGAAATCGGAATAGTTTCTATACCACTATATTTAAATTTAATTTACATTTGGATGAAATCCAATCGGCTTAAAATATTTCTGAGTTTTTATGGATTCCTGTCAAAAAGAAACAATTTGAGTCGAAGTTTAATTTGACTAAGTGTGTTTTTATGTTATTTCGTATTGTAAAATTCCGTTGTTTGTGAGATTATTTTCTCACGAAAGGTAATTAAAAGAAATTATAGAATGAATTTCTGCCTATGTCTAGATCTCGAATAAATGGAAATTTTATTGATAAGACCTTTTCAATTGTAGCCAATATCTTATTACGAATAATTCCGACAACTTCGGGCGAGAAAGAGGCATTCGCCTATTACAGAGATGGTGCGATTTGATTATTCTATTTTTTTTTTTTTATTTATTTTTAATTTTTCTTTAGTTTAGAATTCAAAATTGAATTTAGTAATTTATTATAATTTTATAATTTAATTTAGTTCTTTATTTTATTTATATTTTTTACCACTCTTAGTCTTCTTAGGAAAGAGACCCATTATTATTCGGGATAGAAAGAAAAAAAATTATTGAAATAAATCTACGCTTGTTGAAGGTGAAGTTTGTAAATAAGACAAGCCCTTCTGTCGTGTATCCCCGATTAATGCAACCTCAAATGCTTCAATTGTCGATTCTAGAGTATTGAGCGAAAGGTTACATCTATGGGTTAGGTCAAACTCGCTCCATTAGTACCAATAGGAGGCATAAAGGAAGAGGCACTACTCTTAGGAATCAACAACACGAAAACTTTGTTATAAATTATCCCTTTTCCTTATCAGGATCGGGACTAAAAAGAATGGTTGGGACAACAAACATCCATCTCGTTCGTGTTTTGGATACCCGTATAACCATCGAAGACTGTTGAAGTGACTTATTCCTGAAAATTAAGATGCGTTTAAGACAAAGAAATTACTGGAGTCATCCCTTTTTATCTAGTACCAACATACTAGATGTTAAGGAGAGATCTTTTACAAGAAGGTTGGCTAGAGATTTTTTGTAAAAACACCAGCCCCGCTCAGTTTATAATGAGAATATTTAAATCTTTTTTGATTCCATGTATTATTCTGATTATGCACATAAAGGAGGAGCCGTATGAGATGAAAATCTCATGTACGGTTTTGAAACGGAGATTCTTTAAATCGAATGACGACCGTAACGGATGTCCGCTCAATCCGAAGGAAATTACGCAGAAGCTTTACAGAATTATTATGAAGCTATGCGACTAGAAATTGATCCCTATGATCGAAGTTATATACTCTACAACATAGGCCTTATCCACACACGAAACGGAGAACATACGAAAGCTTTGGAATATTATTTTCGTGCACTAGAGCGAAACCCATTCTTACCACAAGCTTTTAATAATATGGCCGTGATCTGTCATTACGTGCGACTATCTCTACTATAGAACGAAAAAGGGAAAAAAGAGCAAATCTGTTAATAAATACTAGAAAAAATAGGCTTTCTACATATGTATCGGCCAAAACAACGATTTTTATCAGCTGTAGCAAAGAAATAAACTTCATAGAATTTGAGATATGAATATGAAGAAATAGGTATGCCTAAACAATTCTATGGATAAAGGATCTAATTGATAGAGGAAGCGCCGTAAAGATCAATTCGCGAGGTTTTGGGCCGATAATTAAGGACTGCTTATTTATGTCATGATATGAGATAAAAGTTAGGAATCAACTTATGTAATAGAGTTGATCCCCTAAGGTATATTGAGCAGCGGTGTAGCATCAGATCCCAAAGATAGTAAGCCTTTTCCTTTTTATAATTATTATAAAGGAAAGACTTTTTCACGGATTCTATAGAAATTCATATATGAAACCGAGATAGTTACCTTTTTAGAAAACTCTACTCTAATATATAGTGGAAATGCCTATGCGCTTTATGAAGGTGGGAGAAAAGAGAAAACTGATTAAATTAGTAAATAAGATTCAAGTTTGAAACTTAGAACCATAACCTCTTTTTCTTTTGGTTAACTCGAGAGAAAAAACTGGGATAGATCTACGAGAAATATCATTCAATTAGATCTGGTAGATTCAAAAAGGGACATCAAAAGAACTTGACTGCTGAGCCGTATGAGGTCGGAAACTCTCAAGTACGGTTCTAAGGGAAGGAATTTACTCACCTATTCCGACCGGGGAGAACAGGCCATTCGACAAGGAGATTCTGAAATTGCGGAAGCTTGGTTCGATCAAGCTGCCGAATATTGGAAACAAGCTCTAGCGCTTACTCCCGGTAATTATATTGAAGCGCAGAATTGGTTGAAGATCACAAGGCGTTTCGAATAATAATTTGATTTTATTAATTACTATAATATTATTAATATAATATTATTTAAATATTATTTAATATAATATTATTTATTTAATTTAAGTTTAGAATCTTTATATTTCTTAATAATCATATATTTGGTATAATTAATTGTTTGTTGTATCGATCAGTCAAATAAAACGCATCGTTTTTCTGGGAAGAACCCAATCAAAAAATTTCATTATATCCCTTCTAAAATCGTTCTATTTCGTATGGTATTTCGTAGGGATAAACAATATACAGATAAAATAAAAAATATATTTCTTTTCGGCTATTAAAACTAATAAAAGAGAACTTCGAATGACTAAAATAAAAATACTAGGATGTCTCTTAGTAATGACTAATGACTGTTCCCGCGGTTTGGAATAGAGTATATAGTAATATGTTCTACGTAAGATATAAAGCAGCTTTCTTTAGGAACTTCAAATTGAGATATGAATAGACTAGGTTACCGAAAAAAAAAAATGGGCATCAATTCAAAACCCAGAAAAAGTTTTATAAGATAAAAAAGGGTCCGTTAAGCGCCTCACGACTATGTCATAATAGATCCGAACACTTGCCCCGGATCGACTTCCAGATCATAATTGCTCTAGTGAATAACTAAAGAAAATAGTTAGATGGTAGATATTAAAGTAGAAGATAAAAAAACTAAATCTAAACATCTCTCATAGGTTCACTAATTCCTTAACTATTGGC